AGAAGAGGACTCCTAATTCTATATGTGGAATGTGGACATGCTGCGGGATTCTTTCATGACACCAGACGAAGCCAAATGGCATGGAATTGTTAATTTTGTAGGAATTCAAGCGTATGTAGCCTCCCTTATGGAAAGGAAAGAAACCCAGCCAAATGCACAGGGATGTTCAAGTGTTCCCCCCAAAAAAGCCCTACTTCATAGAATTGAGGGGTTGATCTAGGGGGGAACTACCACTGGGCGAAGAGTCCATGACACTCAGGTGTCATAGAATTATCTTCATCTTCAAAAGAACAAGATTCTCTCGATCCGATGGAAGCAAATCCCATCGAGTTCTTTCAAGACCTGCACTTGATCACAATAACCATTTTTGAAATTAGGGTACAAGATATAGCGTCCTCCGAACACATACATAAGATCTCTTCTTATGGATGTGGAACCGCGAGCCTTGGATCAATGTATAAAGTTAACGAGTCGATCTGGGACCAGGTCAGTCTAGGCCAAGTTTCAATAGAATAGAGTCAATTGGAATGATCGGCAATTGGGGATTGACCGATCATGCATGTATTGTTTATTTTTGATTCTTTTTTTTCTTTTTATCGATTTGAGCATTTTTTCGTTCTTATTCTCCCTTTTCTTAGCTTTCGAATTGAGCTCGATTAGTGGGCTCATCGTTTTGATTTGATTCCTTGGTTTCCAATTTTCTATGGATAATGTGGACCTTGGCTTGTTGATATACATTACTTTTGTACATATATATTCTATGGTAAGACTTACCGAAGAATTGAATCAACTCTTTTCAGGTAATACGTCTTTATTTCACATAAAAGGAGAATAAACTATGCCAATGCATAACCCCCCCAACCGAAGAAAGGTTGGAGGTTTTACGTTTTTCACCTGTTCGTGGTTACCGTTGTTCTGCCTATTGGAGTGTGGGGAGAGGCTGGCCTTTTGGCCTTCTTCTTCCCGCCGAAACCGCCTCTAACTCCTCCAAAAGGCCCTTCTGTATTACTAGAGGAGGAGACAAATGAACGCAATGAGAATGCATTGAGGGGGGTCGAGGAGGATAACCTGATCGAATATCCAGATGATATTCGCAGGAAAGTTCTGGAATGCGAATCGATAGAATCGATGATTGCCGAAAAAGAAAATCTCATCGAGCTCAGCGATAAGCTAAGTAAGTAGTCGCATCGAGGAGAGATTCGATGTCATGCGGAGCCAGGGGGTCGCACAAGAAGAAATCGAGAGGGAACCTGACTATCCGGAGTTAGACCGAGAACGGCAGTTCCGGGAAACCCAGAAGTCATATATTGATATGCTATTCCTCGAAATTATGCTCCTTGAGGATAGATATCCTCAAATCAAAATCCGACATAAGGAAAACCAAGCATCATCCTCCAATTTGGAGGAATTGGTTTCCCTCTTATCACCAGAGGAAATGGCGTACTTGAAAAGAGTTCATACCAAATCAATAACAAAAGCACGGGCTACGACTGCGAAGCGTACGAAGCATAGGCGGCTAAGAGTCGGTTACGGGCAAACTCCTCAAGAGCTCCGAGGATTCCTGAGAGTAGTACGACTACTCCTGACAGTGCTTCCAATTCCGGAAATCTGCGGATTTCTTCCGGAAACGAAGACTCAGGCCACGACTCAATTTTGATGAACGGGCGAAGGCCACTATAAATCGGTCCACTTTTTCTGGCACTTAATTATCTACTTATAATAGATAATAGATATACTTATCATAAGAGATCTTTCTAACAGGTAAAAATGGAAACTCGAGGTATTCCTTCTATGACAACTTTCAACTTACCCTCTCTTTTTGTGCCTTTAGTGGGCCTAGTAGTTCCGGCAATTGCAATGGCTTCTTTATCTCTTCATCTTCAAAAGAACAAGATTCTCTAGATCCAATGGAAGCAAATCCCATCGAGTTCTTTCAAGACCTGCACTTGATCATAATATAGATTCTTGAAATAGGGTACAAGATGCCGCTTCCTCCGAACACATACATAAGATCTCTTTCTTATGTATGTAGAACCGTGATCTGTGAATAAAGGTATTCATTTCATTTTTAGTAGAGCGAGTTTCAATTTTAAATCGATCCGCAAATGTATGAAACCGAAACGCAAGGTATCTATATGTATGTAGATATACATAGTGAGATCCGATGAAGCAGATGCTTTTTTTCGATCTTATCTAATCAATTGGATGAATGACTCCTAAAGGTTCACATAATAATCGTGCTAGTTGATGAGAGTTACTTTGGGAACAAAAAAAGGAAAGTAAAAATTCATTTGGGTTATTCTCTCAATTCCAATAAAAAGAAACTGGATCTAGTATGAACTGGCGATCAGAACGTATATGGATAAAACTTATAGCGGGGTCTCGAAAAACAAGTAATTTCTGCTGGGCCTGTATCCTTCTTTTAGGGTCATTAGGATTCTTAGTGGTTGGAACTTCTAGTTATCTTGGTCGGAATCTGATATCCTTATTTCCATCTCAGCAAATTTTTTTTTTTCCACAAGGGCTCGTGATGTCTTTCTATGGGATCGCGGGTCTTTTCATTAGCACCTATTTGTGGTGCACAATTTCGTGGAATGTAGGTAGTGGTTATGATCGATTCGATAGAAAAGACGGAATAGTGTCTATTTTTCGTTGGGGATTTCCTGGAAAAAATCGTCGTATCCTCCTTCGATTCCTTATGAGAGATGTCCAGTCGATTAGAATCGAGGTTAAAGAGGGTCTTTTTCCTCGTTGTGTCCTTTATATGGAAATTAGAGGACAGGGCGCCGTTCCTTTGACTCAGAGTGAGGAGACTTTGACTCCAAGAGAAATGGAACAAAAAGCTGCAGAATTGGCCTATTTCTTGCGTGTACCGATTGAAGTATTTTGAAATGAACTGAACTCCACATTGGAAAAGGCACTCAGAAATCCTCTTTTTTTCTATTTTATTTATTGTCACTGAAGCTTGTTCAGAACGCTCATTCGAGCAAAAGGAAATGTATATTCTAGGGAACAACCAGAAAACAAAGTGGTTTTTGTCCACCAAAACAAAACGATTTTTTATCTGTATGGAAACGCAATTCTTTCGTACTAATTATTAACAAGCAATCAACAAATCGAATCTACTACTAATAAGTCTAGATTCATCAAATGTATCAGAACATTTCAGAATACATAATTCATCTTTTTGGTTCCGCTATTTTGGATTGATAGATTCCATACTGAACTGATGGATCATATTCAATGACCTCTCTTTTCTTTTGTCACTTGGTGTTTCTTTTCCCTTCTTTTGTTTTGCTCCTGGATTCTCAAATGATTGGATCGTTTATAACTAGCATTTTTCTCTGGTTTTGCCACTCGTTTTTGATTTCATCATCACATCCATATTTTTTATAAATTTCCCTCAACTAAGCATAGCCGGCGAAACTTTTCGAAATAATGGATCTAAGCTAAGGGTTTTCTTTTGTCTCGAAGTCCAAATAGTATTCATGACTTGAGGTGGTTCTTTCGGGAATTCATCGAAAGGATGCAATTGCTTCGAATTTGACCAATTGAAATATCTGGAAACAATCTTTTTTTATTTCTTCATTCCACTTCGACGCGGAACCTTATCCTATATTCTAGATTCAAGGATAAACATAAAAAAAGGGGGGCAAATTACTAAGTTAGGTATAGGTTTGATACCTTGTTATAGAACTGATATTTCATAGAAATAGCAGATTGGATAGATTCGACGAATCGGGTGGTTTCATTAGCAATTCCCAGATTTAAAAGAAAATGCCACAAAAAAAAGCATTCACTAACCTCCCATATCTTGCATCTATAGTTTTTTTGCCCTGTTGGATCAATCTCTTAGTTCAAAAAAGTCTGGAATCGTGGGTTATAAATTGGTGGAATATGAAACAATCCGAAACTTTCTTGAATATTATTCAAGAAAAGAATGTTCTAGAAAAATTTATAGAATTAGAGGAACTATTCCTTTTGGACGAAATGATAAAGGAGTACTCAGAGACACATATAGAAAAGCTTCGTATAGGAATCCACAAAGAAATGATACAATTGGTCAAAATGCATAATGAGAGTCATATCCATAGCATATTACACTTCGCAACAAATATAATATGTTTCGCTATTCTAAGCGGCTATTCGATTCTGGGTAATGAAGAACTTGTCATTCTAAATTTTTGGGTTCAGGAATTCCTCTATAACTTAAGCGACACAATCAAAGCCTTTTCGATTATTTTATTAACCGATTTATGTATCGGATTCCACTCGCCCCATGGATGGGAACTCATGATTGGCTCTGTCTCCAAAGATTTTGGATTTGATCATAACGATCAAATTCTAGCGATTCTTGTTTCCACTTTTCCAGTCATTCTAGATACAATTTTGAAATATTGGATCTTCCATTATTTAAATAGCGTATCTCCGTCACTTGTAGTGATTTATCATTCAATGAATGACTAAGGAACAATACACGGATATTAACCCAATTAGAATGTTTGTTACTTCTTCCAGAAACAAACCATTCAAAATCTTACTAACTTTTTTTTATTTCTACCCACCTAGGGAAATCCTCCTGTATTACAGTAAAATGATTCCAGTACAATAACAGAATTAGAGATAGGGAACTATACTAGCAACCTACCCAATCTATTGTAGAAATTTTCGTGCTCAATGATTGGACCATGCAAAATAGAAATAATACCTTTTCTTGGATAAAGGAACAGATGACTCGATCGATTTCTCTATCTATCATGATATATGTAATAACTCAGACATCTACTTCATATGCATATCCCATTTTTGCGCAGCAGGGCTATGAAAATCCACGCGAAGCTACTGGGCGTATTGTCTGTGCCAATTGCCATTTAGCTAATAAGCCTGTGGATGTTGAGGTTCCACAAGCGGTCCTTCCCGATACTGTATTTGAGGCAGTTGTTAGAATCCCTTATGATATGCAACTGAAACAAGTTCTTGCTAATGGGAAAAAGGGGTCT